CTGGGAATCTCTCTTCTGATTCAAAAAAATCGTGGCGTAACGCGTATCCCCCTTTGTTCCGGTCATGGAATAGATGAAAGAAATCAAAAAATGGATTTTTGTTCAAGAATGAAATCTTATTGGAACTGTCCATATCCGGTTCATCCTTCGGAACCAGATCCGGGATGTGATAGGGTTCCGAAGGATGAATTGAGACGGTATCTTGTAAATACGTAATTATCTTGAATATATCAACCATTTCTTTCTTTTCCGCTCGCCTGGAAGGGACAAAAGAAACATCTTGTTTTTTCTTCAACAATTTATGATCTCTAGTGGACCTCTCAGTAGGATTCGAACCCAGATGAAGTTCTGACCATCTGTCAGAGAAAAAAGAACGAATTGATCTTGTAGGATTCCCAAGAAATTCTTCGATTTCTTCCGGAAGCAGATGATTCTTCATCCGCTTATCAGGTTCCGTGAATAGCCAGGACATGGAGGAAGATCCAAAAAGGCATTTCGGGAATCGATCTGATTCTATCTCTGTTCGTTCCGTTTGAAGAAAGGAAGGATCCCAAAGAATCGATCTCTCTTTTAGTTGCTGAATCTCTGTTTGATCGATAAATGTGTGATATTCTGAATTCTCATTTCTAACGGAATCAAAATGATCTCTGGATTGATCAGAAGAAGATCCTTTCCATTGGCTAGAATCCGTTACTTGAACAAAAATAGATCTTGTGGAATCATATTGAATATTTGACAATACATTCCGTACCTTGCTAAAAACCCGATCCTTGTTTACCAACCACACATTGTCTAACCAAATCCAATTCTCTCTCGAGACGTTCCTCAAAGAATCCGATTCGTGCTGATTCTTCCCCCAACTAACGAAGAGATCTTGGCGGAATTGCCACATATGAAATTGAGCACAATTTTGCAAAGAAATACCCCACTTGTTTCTCGAGAAGAGATGGGAAACATGCTCAATATCATTGGATTGCATAGTTGCCCCAGCTCCTTGTTGTTTGAAGAAACTCTCCCCCTGAATTGGTCTTTTTTCACGAAAAGCAGACATGAGATAACAAATCAAGTCTTTCCCTAAGATTTCGAATAGCTGTCCCGAATTCAAGTTGATTATGTTTCGTTTCTTCCTCGGAGAAAGACGATCAAACAATTCCCAATCATGGTCCTTGCGGATCGGATCATCCGTATAGGATAAAAAAAGAAACTCCAGATATTTGCTATCTTTCTCTTTGAATGAGATCTCAATTCCAGCTACGGTTTCATTAGATATCTGACAACTAGAATCCCTCTTTTTTCCGATCCGGTTCCTCCACCACCGCGAACCCCGGTTAGATTCAGGCATGATACGCTTTTTCTTTATTGGGATAACCCAAGTACTCTCTTGCGGATCCATGAAACAACTCTCAGAAATCTTTTTCCCTTTTGGAAGATACAGGAGCGAAACAATCAACCTATTTCTATTGGAAGACCAAAAAGATTCTTCCAATGTCTCCTTTCTGGGTCCAATGGAATTCATAGGTATAGGAAGAAGCCCCATCAAATAGAGATTTTTTCTTTCGACCATCTTTCGATTGTTAATACGAGATATAAGGACCACTACTACAAGCAGTACTACACCTTTGATCGTGAAATATCGATTGCTTGTTGCACCCTGTGAATCACGTGAAAGTAGGATACTCCAATTTCGGGGGTCAAAGAGTTTCATAAAACGTTCTTGGTGGAAAAAAATGTGAGTGAAAGATCCCACTGAATCGAATTTGATCCATGAATCTAAGAAATAGTGAGAATTCTTGATCTCTCTCAATATCTCTCTCAATTCGAATATCCAGGATTTGAATTGATGTCGTTTCATTGATTCCTCCTAAAGATTTCATTTCAATTGGAATTTGGTTATTCACGATGTACGATGATCCCTGTTAAGCATCCATGGCTGAATGGTTAAAGCGCCCAACTCATAATTGGCAAATTCGTAGGTTCAATTCCTGCTGGATGCACGCCAATGGGAACATTCAATAAGTCTATTGGAATTGGCTCTGTATCAATGGAATCTCATCATCCATACATAGCGAATTGGTATGGTATATTCATACCATAACATACGAACAGTAAGAACTAGAATTCTTATCGATACTGGAACTCATAGGGAAGAAACTGGATTTATGGATGGAATCAAATATGCAGTATTTACAGAAAAAAGTATTCGGTTATTGGGGAACAATCAATATACTTCTAATGTCGAATCAGGATCAACTAGGACAGAAATAAAGCATTGGGTCGAACTCTTCTTTGGTGTCAAGGTAATAGCTATGAATAGTCATCGACTCCCGGGAAAGGGTAGAAGGATGGGACATACAATGCATTACAGACGTATGATCATTACGCTTCAACCGGGTTATTCTATTCCACCTCTTATAGAGAAAAGAACTTAAAGCAAAAGACTTAATAACACGGCAATACATTTATACAAAACTTCTACCCCGAGCACACGCAATGGAGCCGT